AATCGTAAATAAGAAGATTGTTTACGAAGAAAAACTAATAAAAATTCACATTCAGATACATAAGAATTGTATAGGAACCGAAATAGTCTTTTATTTTCTTTTGAAAAAACATAAATAGATTTCTTTGGAGTAATGAGAAAACTATTCCAATTATGATATTTATGAAGAAAGAATCGCAAGAAATGCAAAAGGGGAACATCTTGAATCCAGCATTGAAGGATTTGAACCAAGATTTCCATATGGATGGGATGGGGTATTAATATATCTGATACATAATTTGAATGTAATAATTTGTCCTCTAAAAAAGGAAAAATGGAATGAATAGAGCGTAAATTATGAGATTTTGGTATTTCTTTTTTTTCGAAATAAGATACTAATCGCAGCGAGAATGGAATTTCTACAAGAATTGCAAAACCTTCTGATATCACTTGAGAATAAAAATGGGAATAACAAAAATTGTTGTGGTGGTGACTAACGAATCGATTTTTGTTAGAATCATTAACCACGAAAAGAAAAAAATTCTGTTGATAGATTCGAATAATTAAACGTTTCACAAGCGCTAAACTGGATTTGCTGTCATAACCAAAAACTTCCGTAGGTTCGTAAAAAAGGGAACCTTTTAAACCACGATCATGAGCAAGTGCATAAATATACTCCTGAAAGAGAAGCGGATATAGGAGGGGTTGTTGCCTAGATCTACCCTTTTCTAAATATCCTTGTAATTTTTCCATTTAGTTACATTTCTACTTGAACTATAAGCAGGAACATTTCTTAGGTTATCAAATAATACATAGTGCAATATGGTCAAAACAGGGTATCTATTATGTATATAGTAAGAAAAAAATATATACCCCCGGAAACGAGGAGTCCACTCAACAGATCTTTTTCCTCTCTTCTTCTATCCAACCGAGTGGTTTATCTTCGTTATAATTACAAGAGGGTCAAAAATCCTTTATTTTTGCAACCTAATCGCTCTTTTGATTTTGGAACAAATTTTTTTATCAGTATACTGTTTCTTCTACACATCTGTCTCCAATCGATAATATGGAATAGTTAGGATCTTTTTTTAAAGAAAAAGAATCGACGGTCCACTCACAAGAGAACCCCTTCCCCCACCAGGCACTAATTTATTTTTAACATCTAATTAGATCGGGTAATTATTCAAATTAAGAATATTAGCTCGTTGCTTTTTTTTACCAGAATTGGAACCAAGAGGTTCTATCCATTTATTCACTAGACCCAACTATAAATGTATGTTAATTTCTTTTGTCCTCTTCCACACAAATCAAAACAAAATTTTGTAATGATCCGATAAGGATAAACTCCAAATTCTATCTAAATTCTACTACTAAAAAAGAAGAATATACGAAATAAAAAATTCGATTTTTTTCTTATTATTACGACATGCTGTTTTTTCCATTCATCACCTTTCAGGATCAGTCGCGGTCTTATAGACTCTACCAATAGTCTGGACGAATTCGTTGCTTCATCCAAAAATGTGTAAAAGATCATAGTCGCACTTAAAAGCCGAGTACTCTACCGTTGAGTTAGCAACCCAAATAAATATGATATGTAGAGATGATCAAAAAAAATCAATTGAATTGCACTACACCACTCCATCAAAACATTGAACTAACAAGAAATCGAAAAGAAATATTTGAGGGTCAATTTTAAAAACAACGGAATAGAAATATCAAAATTGACAGGCCGCTTTTTTCGTTAAGAAAACGCGTCTTGTATAAAAATAAATCCGACAAAAACCCCTTGACTAAAGTGAAGAAAAAAGCAATAGGGATCGGGGTAAACGGATCCATTTATCTACGATCGATCAAATTATATTTCTTCGATACACCATTGTCAATATAAATGGAATGTTGAGAAAACAAATTAATAAGGAAATCAAATAAAGACTTGTGTTGGATTGGCACAACATAAAAAAGAAATTTAGATGAAAAATAAAGACGAGGTGAGGTGGAGAAAAAATATCGGATTTATTCAATCAATAGAGGCCCAATAAACAAGATTTACTACTTATTTGTTGGCGGATTCCCCTACAAAAAGAAAAAAAAAATGAAGATATTCAAGATGAAGTATGAATAGAACAAGAAAAGGGCAACTTGTGGGTAAATAATTACAAAAAAATAGATACTAGTTAACCCCCCTTTTTTATTCATTCATTTTGTTTTTTCCTTTAATTAACTCGAAGTTCTTTCTTGAAATAATTCTGCCTTCCTTAAAATATCATGAACAGTTCCTGTAGGTTGAGCGCCTTTTTCAAGGAAGTATAGAATAGCGGGAACATTTAAATAAGTTTGATTCTGTATCGGATCGTAAAAACCTACTTTTCGAAGATCTCTTCCTTCTCTTCGGGATCGAACATCAATTGCAACGATTCGATAGATCGCTCATTGGGATAGATATAAATAAATAATGCCCCCCCTAGAAACGTATAGGAGGTTTTCTCCTCATACGGCTCGAGAAAAAATGATTCTAATTTCTGTGTATAATAGCAAATGGATACATAAGAGCATGAATTAGACTATGATTTTAGTTATTTTTTTGTTCTTCACTACACTTACAGAAAAAAAAAAAAAGAAATATCATTTGTACTCATAACTCAAGTTGGATAATTCGTAAAGAATTCAAAGTGAAATCCTCAGAAATTTATTGAGTCGTCTCTAACCTCTTTTGTTTGTATCATCTCGAATCTATTTTTTTCCTCATTCTAATAAAATTATTGAGACAATTGATGAAAATTGCGTTTCCTTGTTCCGGAATCCTGTCTCTTTGTTTTGTGAAATCCTTGGGTTTAGACATTACTTCGGTGATTCTTACTTCTTTCAAAATGGCAGCAACATACCTTTTGTTATTTATTTCTATGGAAAAGAAATATGAAGGATTGATTCCTTTGTAATACACTTTACATCGAAAAAGTTTTCCAAATTCCGACAAATTTGACTTTATTTTGAATTCAAACTTGTTCTAATTTGAACCTTTCAATTTATATATTGATATTGAGGATATACTTACAAAGTTAGTCTCACTTATTCATTGTTACTAACCCTAGATTTTGCCCCCCGATAAATGAATAAAGATTTTTTACTCGAGCTCCATCATGTACTATTTTTATTTACCAACCCAATACAAATTAGGTTCTTAGCAGGAACAGAACAAACTATGTCGAGTCAAGAGCATCTTCATTCCTATAGAAAATGGTGGACGTAAAAATCCACAGTGGATCATGTCCTTCAAGTCGCACGTTGCTTTCTACCACATCGTTTCAAACGAAGTTTTACCATAACATTCCTCTAATTTAGAATTAAATTTTGAACCAGTATGTAATTGATTCAATATGGAATCATGAATAGTTATTGGCTCAACCGATAGATAATAATCTATACTTTCTATCTTTCTCTCTACGTATAAATATTTATATAAATATTTATACGTAGAGAGAAAGGGGTTCATTTATTTAACCTAACCCCCTATTCTATCATACATATGAATGAAACAGATTTCTAAAAAGGACAAATAAACGAGTTTACTTAAATATTATTTGATTTCCATTTTCAACAGATTATTTGAGATGGGCAATTATGAAAGGACCCCTTTTCCCGAACAAATAAATTCTAAATCTCAAAAGAACGTGGATTTCCAATCACGTAACAAAATAAGTTATTAACCAAATATAAGCTATTCTGATGACTCAAAAAGGTCGGAAGTTTCTATATAATATCGATTTCCCATACTTCTTCGAGTATCAAGGTTTATTTTATATTATATGAAGTAAAAAAAAAATAAGATCTGGATCAATTTGTTTTTCCTATTTGTTCTTTCTCGGCTTTAGAAGTTTTAAGACGAACGATAAAATTAGTATCAAAAACTACGTACTCTTTAGTTTCCACATTTTATGTGGAATTGAGATACGCCCCTTATTTTCTTTAGACTTTCTTTGGGGAAAGGAATAAAGAGCCCTTTCTTTCACATTTCGATTACGAACGCATCGCGTGAGAATTCACATTTCATGAATATGGAACATAGGTTTTCTTATGAAAGAAAAGATAGAATTCTCCGAATTATTCCTAGAATCAAAAACAAAGGATTGGATCACATTGTATCCAACATTAAACAGAAAGTTGTTAAAGAGAAGAATCTTTTGTTTCTGATAGAGACAATCTGGGACGGAAGGATTCGAACCTCCGAGTAACGGGACCAAAACCCATTGCCTTACCGCTTGGCCACGCCCCATTTCGATTTATATTCGACACTAATAAACACTAATATTAGTATTGGTTATTCGTCAATACAAACCAAAATATGAAATATTTTGTTGCTAGGATTCAACACATAGAAATATGAAAAAAAATTATTGATCATTACATAGAATTCAATTAAGATATTGTATGAAACTATAATTCCTTGTATTCTCGTTTGAGAATGAAAGGAAGGATTTTGGATTGGGGAGAGTTCGAAGAAAAGGAAGGACTTTTTTACCTGCCTTTTTTTTTACAGTTTTCCTTCATAAAAATAACTCAATCAAAATCCAATTTTCTAATCTACAAGAACGAAATGTTTGTTATGCTTAATATCTTTAGTTTCATCTCTATCTGTTTTAATTTTACCTTTGATTTGAATAGTTTTTTCTTTGCCAAATTGCCTGAGGCTTATGCCTTTTTCAATCCAATCGTAGACATTATGCCTGTCATACCTTTATTCTTTTTTCTCTTAGCCTTTGTTTGGCAAGCTGCTGTAAGTTTTCGATGAAATATTTCATATTCCGCGAAATTCAGTATTTATTCGAAAAAAAATGGATAAGATCAGAGAAATCTTACATTTTGAACCCTCGATTCAAAAATAGAAATTCTTATATATTGAATAACCTAACCGCGATGAGAAATTTTGATCCACTTATTTCCTCGTTCTGACCTTCCAGTGAACAAGGACTTTATAAGGACTTTATAAAGTCCCCCACAATACCAAATAATGGATGTGGCAAAAAA